ATGAATAAATATCTTACACGTTGGCTATTTTCTACTAACCATAAGGATATCGGCACTTTATATTTACTATTTGGAGCATTTTCCGGAATGGCGGGGACAGCTTCGAGTATGTTAATACGGCTAGAACTGTCAGCTCCAGGTAGTATGTTAGGAGATGATCATCTATATAATGTGATCGTAACAGCACATGCTTTATTAATGATTTTCTTCCTGGTAATGCCAGTAATGATTGGGGGATTCGGGAATTGGTTTGTGCCAATTATGATTGGTGCACCCGATATGGCCTTTCCCAGATTAAACAATATTAGTTTTTGGTTATTACCGCCTTCTCTTATACTACTGACTGGTTCTATGTTTGTGGAGCAAGGGGCAGGTACAGGTTGGACCGTTTATCCCCCATTAGCAAGTGTACAGGCCCACTCAGGGGGAGCCGTGGACATGGCCATATTCAGTTTACATCTAGCTGGGGTCTCTTCCATCCTAAGTTCTATTAACTTTATAACTACTATAATTAACATGAGAATTCCTGGTATGAGCATGCATAGATTACCTCTATTCGTATGGTCAGTATTGATTACTACAATACTATTATTGTTATCTCTACCAGTATTAGCGGGTGCAATTACAATGTTATTAACAGATAGAAATTTTAATACAACATTCTTTGATCCTGCGGGAGGGGGGGACCCAATCTTATTCCAGCACTTATTCTGGTTTTTTGGGCATCCTGAAGTCTATATATTAATTTTGCCAGGATTTGGTATGGTATCTCAAATTATCCCCACATTTTCTGCTAAACAGCATATTTTTGGTTATTTGGGTATGGTCTATGCTATGATTTCTATCGGAATATTAGGATTTATTGTTTGGGCTCATCATATGTTTACCGTTGGTATGGATGTCGATACTCGTGCCTACTTTACTGCAGCCACTATGATTATTGCTGTTCCCACCGGAATTAAGATATTTAGCTGGCTAGCTACTATATATGGGGGAAGCCCGCGGCTTGACACCCCTATGTTGTGGGCTATTGGGTTTGTATTCTTATTTACCATTGGTGGTTTAACCGGAGTTATATTAGCTAATAGTTCATTAGATATAATGTTACACGACACTTATTATGTAGTAGCTCACTTCCATTACGTGTTATCTATGGGGGCCATATTTGCCATATTTGGAGGATACTACTATTGGTTCGGTAAGATTACAGGTTTTAGCTATAATGAGTTATACGGTAAAATTCATTTTTGGATTATGTTTATCGGAGTTAATTTGACTTTCTTCCCCCAACATTTCTTGGGCTTAGCCGGATTACCTAGAAGATACTCCGATTTTGCTGATGCCTATCAGGGTTGGAACTTAGTAAGCTCTTGCGGAGCTATAATAGCCCTAATAGGAGTTATATGGTTTATATACCTATCTTATGAAGCATTAGCAGCCGAAAGACCATTTGAGGGCTGGTCAACTGCGCCTGGCTCGTTAGAGTGGTCTTTAAGTTCTCCGCCTGCTTTTCATACTTATAATGAATTACCGTTTGTCTATCAGAGTAAATTGAGTCATGGGGATGATTTACATATTATTTCCACACTACTCCTTTGACCTTGGGGAGTCTATAAGGCAATGTGTTCTTCTAATACATGCAAGGCCCCGTACTATGGGGTCCTACTGGTGAGGATAAAATGGAGATCGTCTCGGTTGACGTATTAGAATAGGTGGGATAGTGGCCCACCTGGTCGAAGATGCGTAGTATAGCCACACTTTCACTGTAACAAGGGGAAGACATTTTGGCAGCAGTAGAGAATTTTGTGCAATGGGTATATGCTTGACACAGGGTTTCACACTGAGGTCTGTCTAACTAAGTGCCAGCAGACGCGGTTAAACTTAGGGGCCCAGTTTTTATTTCGCATTAGGCGTTAGAGTATGTAGTGAAGCATGAGGACAAAGTAAGGTAAACCTCCTGGTAGCGGTAGAATGTTTGGAGCAAAAGTGGAAGTCCATAGGTGAAGACTCCTTACTCCGTTCATGGTACGTCTTCATGAAATACGAAAGCTTGGATAGCAAACAGGATTAGATACCCTGGTAGTCCTTGCCCTAAACCTATACAATTGGAGCAATCCAAATAACCTTATTGTATGCCTGAATACTATGATCGCAAGATTGAAACTCAAAAGGCTTGGCTGTTCACTGTTTGAGTCAGAGGAGCGTGTAATTTAATACGATGATCCGCGTGTCACCTCACCTTTCCTTGAAAGCGGACTACCTCTTATAGGTAGTAGCTGCTCAGGCATTGCATGGCCGTCGTCAGGATAACAATTAATGTTATCCCTAACCCTATTAGGGATTAGGTCAGGTGTCATGGTCTTTATGGAATGGGATATTACGCGCTACATTCTCCTGTACAATATACACAATAAATTAGGAGGCGGAGATTCTCTGAAACGGGAATCTTAGGTAGAATTTGATAGTAATCGGAAAGTAGAGCGTTCCGGTGAATTCTAACCCGGTGTTAGCACAAATCGCCCGTCGTCCCCTTCGGGTTAGGGTTACGAGACGCCCCGCCAAAGGCGGGGTTATCCCTCCCTTTCGAGAATGGGTAAGTCGTAACATAGTAAGAGTAAGGGAACTTGTTCTTGGGCCATAGCCCTGCGTTTAATACGTACTTGGCCGCCCTCTTTGTATCACCGGGATGATAAGTACTATTATTTCAATTATCCTTAAGACGCTTGCCATAATAATACCTTTATTGGTGGCTATAGCTTATCTAACTTTAGCAGAAAGAAAGGTATTAGGATATATGCAAGCACGAAAAGGACCTAATGTAGTTGGAGTCTATGGACTATTACAGCCTTTAGCTGATGGATTAAAGTTATTCTCCAAGGAGATGGTTATCCCCAATCACGCCAATCTATCGGTTTATATTGTAGCCCCGATTCTATCACTTACCCTAGCTTTTTTGGCCTGGGGGGTTATTCCTTTTAGCCCGGGTGTCGTACTAGCTGATATTAATGTTGGAATTTTATATGTATTTGCTATTAGTTCCATAGGGGTGTATGCTATTTTAATGTCCGGTTGGGGAAGTAATTCTAAATATGCGTTCTTAGGGGCTATCAGAGCAGCAGCTCAAATGATTAGCTATGAAGTGTGTATAGGGCTTATCCTAATATCAGTAATATTATGTGCAGGTTCTCTTAATATCACTCAAATTGTTTTAGCTCAAGCCGAAATTTGGTATATAATACCCTTATTTCCAGCTGCTTTAATGTTCTTTGCTTCGGCATTAGCTGAAACTAATCGGGCTCCTTTTGACCTTACCGAGGGAGAATCAGAATTAGTAGCTGGATATAATGTTGAATATTCTAGTATGTCGTTTGCCCTCTTTTTTTTAGCTGAATACGGCCATATTATTCTAATGAGCTGTTTGATAAGTTTATTGTTTTTAGGCGGTTGGGCTCCTTTCACAGGAATTTTCGGAATGGGTTGCTTAGCCCTGAAAACTACTACCGTAGTTTTCACCTTTGTGTGGGTACGAGCTTCTTTCCCCAGAATGAGATATGACCAACTTATGTATCTATTATGGAAGTCTTATTTACCTTTCAGTCTTGGTTTAATCGTCTTAGTTTCTGGTCTGCTGATAGGTTTGGATGCAGTACCTTGTTAGCCCCCTATGGAATCACCGAACAAAATGTTACGAGTAAGAACTCAACACCCATTATTATCTATTGTGAATGGAATACTGATTGATCTGCCGACCCCGTCTAATATTAGTTATTTGTGGAATTTTGGTTCTTTGCTAGGGACTTGTTTAGGTCTTCAGTTGATTACCGGAATATTTTTAGCTATGCATTATTGCTCTGACGTTAGTTTAGCTTTTGATTCAATTTCCCACATTTTAAGAGACGTAAATTATGGGTTTTTATTAAAGTACATTCATGCTAATGGAGCCTCCCTATTTTTTCTCTGTGTGTATATACATATGGGGAGAGGACTCTATTATGGGAGCTACATGAAAATGGAAGTCTGGAATTTAGGGGTTATAATATTTTTAGTAATGATGATTACAGCCTTCTTAGGGTACGTATTACCCTGGGGACAAATGTCCTTTTGGGGGGCCACAGTTATTACCAACTTTTGTTCTGCTATCCCTTATGTAGGCACAGAAATTGTTCAATGGATTTGGGGGGGATTTAGTGTATCTAACGCGACTCTTAATCGGTTCTTCTCTTTACATTATCTTTTTCCCTTTCTTATAGTTGGACTAGCCATACTACATATTATTAGTTTACACACAGCCGGGTCAAATAATCCTTTAGGGATCGGATCTAATATAGATAAAGTCACCTTCCATGTTTATTACACTTATAAGGACCTGTTTGGGATAATGGTACTTGGCGCAATTCTAGTTATAATTAGTTACTTTATGCCCAATGTGTTAGGTGATCCCGAGAATTTTATTCAAGCTAATCCTTTAGTGACTCCTGTTCATATACAACCAGAATGGTACTTTTTATTCGCATATGCCATACTACGCTCCATACCCAACAAGCTTGGAGGGGTCTTGGCTATGGGAGCTAGTATCTTGGTGCTATTATTATTGCCCTTTATTCATACTAGTAAATTAAGAGCCCTAACATTTAGACCTTTAGGTAAAATAGCATTTTGGTTTTTAGTAGCTGATTTTATTCTATTAACCTGGTTAGGAGCTAACCCGGTAGAGGAACCTTACGTTATGGTCGGCCAATTTGCTTCCGTATTCTACTTTTGTTACTTTTTATTATTAATTCCCCTGTTAGGGTGGATAGAAAATTATTTACTAATAACCCCCTAAAATTATAAATAACTCTTTTAGACAATTTCTACTAAGACTGTTGGGCTAACTGATAGCCCAGGTTATTCCGTATTTGAAAAATGAGCCAGGTACCTATGCAATATTTCAACTTAATGGAGGAGAATTATTCTAAGTATGGGCTATCAGTGATTCAGCTTATACAGATTGGTAAGTTCTATGAACTCTGGCATGAGCCGGATGTTCCTAGTATACATCAAGCATACTCTCAAGCTGAGTTATTAGTGGAGTCGCCTATACCAATTTACATACGAACTAGGCCTTTGGGGGTAACACCTCCCATTGAACAAGTAGCCTCGTTACTTGACATGAAAATAATATCACCCGGTAAAAGATCCTTGCTTCAAATGGGGTTTCCTACATATTCCCTTACTACTCATATAAGTACCTTGTTGGATAAAGGTTTAACTATTATAGTTATTGATGAATTAGTCACTGGTAAATCAGGCCCGAAGCAACGCGCAGTATCTCAGGTTTATTCTCCTGGATGCAATTTAGAAGACTGCCCGGAATTATCCTATGTGATATCAATTTATTTTGGAGATGACTTACTAGGTGTTACTTTATTTTCAGCCATGAATGGACATAGTATGATGTTTCCTGTCTATTGGGACGATAGAGACAAAGTAGCTCGATTGTTAATCAGTTATCGTATTAAAGAGGTAGTTATTTGGGCGGACCTGGGGGCTAACTCAGGGATACTAAATAAGATATATGGTTTATTAATTGCTTGGAATTTATTTCCTTCTGAGCCTAATGTGGAAATTGAAGTTATGGGGGAAACATTAACCCCCTCAGGGGACATAGCCCCCGGTTATTTGTCTTATAGGTACGAAAGTGATAGTAGGGAGTGGCTTTTGCTTCATATTTATTTGGGCATCAACAAAGAGTGGTTTAACAAAAATTATCAAAAATATGCCCTTAGTAAAATATTTCAGAGCACCTGGACGGAAGATGTCAATCAGGCCAGTATAATTAGCCTTTTAGGAATATTAAAATTTATTAAAGATCGCAATTCTAATTTAATTAAGAATCTCCAACTTCCTGAGTGTTATAATTCTGTTGTTAGCCCCTTAAATTTGATACTATGTAATCGAGCAGAATATCAATTGGACCTATTGCCTAAAAAGGGTAAACTGGGCGGTGTACTTAGTCTGGTTGATTACTGTTCTACTGCAATGGGTAAAAGGCTACTCAAATTTAGACTTCTCAACCCTATCACAGAGAATTCTGAATTAAATCTTCGTTATGAGGAGATAGCTACATTTAGACAATTACTTGATAAGCAAATATTTAATAACTCCGGGCTAAAACAAATTAAAGATTTGTCCTTTTTACATCGTCAGTGGGCAATATGTGCCTCGAGTGATAATACCCTGCCTCCTAAAAGGTTGAATCAGATTTACCGCTCTTATTTGTCTGCTAATAAACTAATAAGGTCGTTACTTCCTTTAGACCTGCAACTACCCCCTTCAATCGGGCCCCAATTAGAATTGTTAATTGAGGAAATAGACCGATTTTTTCGGGTAGATAACCTTTTGGGAGATTTCAAAGACATATTACAGCCAACCGATAATCTTACTAATCTCCTCGTACAACAACAAACTCTAAAGGCCCAACTTACAGAGTGGGCCGAACAAACTTCTAATACTGTATTTCAAGACACAATTTCTATCAAAGCTGAACACTTCAACAAGGAGGGTTATGCCTTTTCTATCTTATCCAAAAAATTGGCCAGGTTAGAACGTTACTTGGCTAACACCCCTGTAACTGACTCATCTATTATTATACTGGGTAAAAGAGGGAATTACCAAATAATTACTAGTCCCGCTATTCTTAAAGTAACAGTTGAATTAAACTTATTAGAAGAACAGGTTAATATTTATGTTAAACAAACCTATAATGGGGAACTTAAAAGACTATATTTTAGTTATTCTAAGCTATTTTTACCCCTGGAGAATATAATTGCTAGGTTAGATGTTGCATTAAGCGGGGCTATCGTGTCTACTAAATTTAATTACACTAAACCTTGCTTATTAGCCAAATCTACTAGTCAGGCTCCACAAACAGCTAGGGGTTTAATAGATGCTACCAATCTCCGACACCCATTAATAGAACAGTTAAATACTCAGGAAGAATGTGTAGCTCATGATATTAGTTTAGAGGACAGGGGAATGCTAATACTCTCAGTAAATGGTGCGGGCAAGTCTACCTTACTTAGAGCAATTGGGGTCAACGTAATCTTAGCTCAGGCTGGCATGTATGTAGCTGCGGACTTATTTAAGTTAAGACCTTACCACTATTTAATCACCCGTATTTTAGGAGGAGACGATTTTCATAAAGGCCAAGGTACTTTTGAAGTAGAAATGAGAGATCTTTCAACTATATTAAAGCTAGCTGATTATAGCAGTTTAATATTAGGGGATGAGATTTGCCATGGTACAGAAGTCAATTCAGGGCTAGCAATATTAGCTGCAACAATCGAAAGATTAACAGCTGCACGAACTAGTTTCGTTCTGACTACTCATTTACATCAGGTTTGTTCTCTAATTGATTCACCGGTTCGGTGTTATCATCTATCTGTTATTCAGCAAGAAGGTATAATTTATGAGCGTAAATTGAAACCTGGTCCGGGGCCCCCTCAGTATGGCATTGAAGTTATGGGGCACATAATTAATGACAGAGAGTTTTATAGTAGTGCTTTAAAATATCGTAAACTTATTAATTGTAAATCACCACCTTTGTGGCCCCAAAGTAAGTCAGGTTCCTTACCAGTATTCCGTCCTTCTAAATATAATCCTCAAGTTTTTATTGACTCGTGTGAAATATGTGGAGCTCCAGCGGAGGCTATACATCATATTAAACCTAAAAAACTATATAGGGGACACTCCTTTAATTTGAATCGAAGATCTAACTTGGTGCCAGTGTGCTCAAGTTGTCACCTATCTATTCATAGAAATAAGATCTCTATTTTAGGCTGGAAAAGAACACCAGTACATAATAAATTATATTGGGTTTATCTTAATGAGTCTTTAGACAGTGGAACTAAGTAAAGTATAGGGTCTGTCGGTAAGGACGTGAAACACGAAATAACAGGGGAGAGGCTCCGAACTTGTTGGTCCTAACCAAAAAGGGTAAATTAATAGTTAATTGAAACATCTTACTAAACTATGGGGAATACATCAACTGAGATTCCGTACGTAGCGGCGAGCGATAGCGGAGGAATTGTCTCAAACAGATAATTAAGGTGATTGGACATCTAGACTAAACCCCGATAGACACCTATAGAGAAAGTACCGTGAGGGAAAGACTCAGAATTGGTTCTAAAAGTTACCTTTTGCATAATGGGCCTGCAAGATAAGATTTGGCAAGCTTAAGTAGTAAATGAAGGCGCAGTGAAAGCAAGGGAAAAACTCGTCAGTCAAATCTCCCGAAACCAAGTGATCTAACCATGGCCAGGTAGCTAGCTATGCTGCTGACCGAACCAGTGATTGTGGCAAAAATCTTGGATGAGCTGTGGTTAGCGGTAAAATGCTAGTCGAACTTGGATATAGCTGGTTCTCTACGAAACCTATCTTAGTAAGGCACTCCTAGTTGATTCGCCCCCAAACCAGGGGGGCCCGAATCACTGGCGTAGGCAGACTATGGCGATAAGGCCCCTAGTCAAGAGGGGTAAGCCCTAACCAGAAATTAAAGTCACTAATACAGATTAAGTGTATAAAGAGGGTCCAACTTAGACAAACAGGAAGTAGGCTTGGAAACAGCCATCTGCACAGGAAAACGTAAAAGTTCACTGAATAAGCTAGGAAACTCTAAGAATTAAGGCGGCTAAATCTGTAACTGAAACTCTGGAAGCCATGCGGCAACCGCAAAAGGCGTCAACTGGCTTGGTAGTAGAGCGTTCTGTGTGTACACACCTCGTGAGACAAACAGAAGTGATAATGCAGGCATGAGTAGTACAGGATTTACTCCCAGATAAAATATTTATACAACTTCTAAGGGCATTACGCCCGATGGATTATAATTCTTGTACCTGTTCGGGAAAATTATTATAGTGCATAGCACCTTTTATTGTTACTTATGGGACTTATATCTAGGCATAATTTCTCTTAAGGAACTCGGCAAATAAGATCTCGACTGTTTACCAAAAACATAGCTCTCTGCTAAAGGTTTACTAAAGTATAGAGGGTGAATTCTGCCCAATGGTTGTATAGTGAAACTGAGGACTAACGTCTAAAGCGAAACCCAGCTAAATGGCCGCGGTAACTCTGACCGTGATAATGTAGCACAATAAATAGCCAGTTAATTGTTGGCGGGTATGAATGGAACCACGAGGGTCTTACTGTCTCAAGAGGAAAGCCGGTGAAATTATAATTGTAGTGAAGATACTACACAAACATTGTAAGACGAAAAGACCCTGTCGAGCTTTACTGGATACCAGTAGCGTTAATTTAGAATGATCGGTACCAAGTATTCTAATTTTAAGTTAATAATTTTTGTTGGCAGGACAGTTTAGTTGGGGCGACTACCTTTGAATAAGAAACGAAGGCGAGCTTATGGTATTATTAAAATCTCATTAGCCTGACAGTGAGGGGGACACCCCTAGCTGGCACTAGGACCTATCCGTATAGTATATAATATATACGTAATGGGCTCCTATGTGGGCGATAATGACCCGATATAATTATCCTCAATAAATATCGAAAGCGGATAAAAGCTACCGCAGGGATAACAGCGTAATATTGTCGGAGAGTTCTTATCGAGGACAGTGTTTGCGACCTCGATGTTGAATTGCGGTGCCCTGGTGCTGCAGAAGGTACCTTAGGTTGGTCTGTTCGACCATGAAAACCGTACATGATTTGAGTTCAGAGCGTGGTGACACAGCTCGGTTTCTATCTACAATGTTCAATCCCAACTTTTCTGAGTTCTAGTACGCAAGGAATGGTCTCAGCGATGCCCGACTATATTGGCCCCATCGACGTAATCAACTTCTGGCTGCTGCAAAGAAGGAGAACAAAAGGTTTGGGGATTAATAAGGTGCCAGGTGGGTGCATAGCCCCTTGCACCCTATGGAATTAACACTAGGGCTAATTATACTAATAGTGTTAACGTATGGATTAAAGGCCCCGACTCTAAGATTAGCAATATTCTGTTTGGGAGTGACACTACTTGTGGGTGCTGCTGGGTTGTTAGCTGAGCCCCATCTGCTATGTTGGACACAGGCTATTAAGATGTTGGTGATGCTAAGTGGGTTAGCCATTCTATGTATGCTGGACCATCGAACATTGCATCAATCAGGTTCTTTACTGATTTTATTAGTGATCTTAGGTAATTTATTACTTATTGGGTCAACAAATTTAATTTCGATATATTTAGCATTAGAAATGCAAACATTATGTATGTTTATTTTGGTGGCTTATAATAAAAATTCACTGTTATCAGCAGAAGCTGGATTAAAATACTTCGTGTTAGGGGCACTATCTTCGGGGTTGTTTCTGTTTGGTTGTGCCTTAATTTATGGCTCCACAGGAGAGCTTGAACTTCAATTTATTCGTATGGGTATAATATCTTATGGAGCATTAGCTGGTAAGTGTCTTATTACTATCTCATTATTATTTAAAGTATCTGCAGCTCCATTTCATATGTGGGCCCCCGATGTATACGAAGGGGCTCCAACTTGGGTAGTTGCGCTATTATCTATCGTGCCCAAACTAGGGGTACTAGCTGTTATAATACAAATAGGCCTAAATGAGATAGGATTATTAATGGCCGGATTAATTTCTCTGATTATCGGGGCTATAGGAGCTTTGAATCAAACTCGTATAAAAAGATTATTAGCTTATAGCGGGATAGGTCATATAGGGTTTGTGCTGCTTGGAATAGCTATGGGGTCTATAGAAAGTATTCAGGCTAGTTTAATGTATATAGGTGCCTATATATTAACTCAAGTATTACTCTGGTCTGTAGTACTTATTATATCACCTAAAAGAGATATGCTTATTGAGTTTAGCGGTATTTCAAGATTAAACCCAATCTTAGCATTAGCACTAGCTGCAGGTTTATTGTCTACTGCAGGAATTCCCCCTTTAATTGGGTTTTTAACTAAATGGTATATTATCTTAGCAGCTGTTGGTCAGGGCTACTATCTTAGCGCTTTAATAGCTTTAGTATGCTCCGTAATAGCTGGAGTTTATTACCTTAGATTGGTTAAAATTATGTTTTATCAACCTTTATCAACACCTTTAGTAATAACAAATATTCTAAGTTCTCCACGTGAAACAGGTTTGGGCAAGGCCATATTAATAGGGGTAAGTTTATATTTAGTATTAACAATTATAGTATGTCCTAGTTTGTTTTTTCAGTTAACACATTTGATTATCTTAGATTTATTTCCATGTATCTTCTAGTAATATTAATACCTTTATTGAGCGCAGTCGGAAGCGGACTAGGGGGTCGTTATCTAGGAAGAAGGGGGGCTGGCTTGTTAGCTTCTGTGTGGGTTATCGTTAGTAGCCTTCTTTCTTTTGTATTATGTTATGAAATCCTAATTAATGGGCCCACAGTATATATAGAGTTAGGAAGATGGATAGAGTCTGATTTACTAATAACTAATTTTGGCTTACAATTTGATACGGTAACAGCTGTAATGTTAATAGTAGTGACCACAATTAGTGGGTTAGTTCATATCTATTCTACTAGTTATATGAGAGAAGACCCCCATTTACCTAGGTTTATGAGTTATTTGTCCTTATTTACCTTTTTTATGTTAGTTTTAGTTACTAGTAACAATTATGTGCAATTATTTATTGGTTGGGAAGGTGTCGGTTTGTGTTCTTATTTACTGATTAACTTTTGGTTTACACGTATACAAGCTAACAAGGCAGCTATTAAGGCAATGTTAATTAATAGAATAGGAGATATAGGATTAATGTTAGCTATCATATTAATCTGGAATAAATTTGGTGTATTAGATTACTGTAGTTTGTTCTCCACCTTGTATCCATCTTCGGCGTGTACCTGGATTTGTATATTACTAACTATCGGGGCCATAGGAAAATCTGCCCAGTTAGGGCTACATACTTGGTTGCCTGATGCTATGGAGGGCCCCACACCTGTTTCAGCCCTAATTCACGCAGCAACAATGGTAACAGCCGGAGTATTTCTAATTATAAGGTCAGCTCCCCTTTTTGATCATTCTCCAACTGCAACAATTATTGTGGGTTTAGTTGGCTCCCTAACTGCTTTCTTTGCTGCCACAGTGGGATTAGTCCAATCGGATATAAAAAAGGTTATTGCTTATTCAACTTGTAGTCAGTTAGGATACATGGTGATGGCCTGTGGTACTTATAGCTGTATAAGTAGTTTATATCATCTACTAACCCATGCCTTCTTTAAGGCTTTATTATTCTTGGGGGCAGGCTCAATAATTCATGCCCTTCTAGATGAACAAGATCTTAGGAAGATGGGGGGAATAGTTAGAGGCTTACCTCTAACTTATATATTAATGTTGATTGGTTCATTGTCTTTGGCTGGTTTTCCCTATTTATCCGGATTTTACTCTAAAGATTTAATATTGGAGTTAACCTATAATAGTTATTGTTTAATATCGATTTATTGGTTGGCTTCAATTACAGCATTCTTAACCGCTTTTTATTCATTTCGATTAATATACCTAAGCTTCGTGTCTAAGCCTAATTTAACACGTATAAGCGCACAACACTTGCAAGAAGCTGATTGGAACTTATTGGGCCCGCTATTAGTATTAGGGGTAGGAAGTATTTTAGTTGGTTACATAGCTCAAAATATGGTGTTTGCGCCAGGTGTACGCCCCTTGCCGCTTGTGCCCACAATAGTATCTTTAGCACCAGTTATTATGTCTGTAACAGGGATATTACTAGTGTTTATACTTCGTCCTTATATTATATATTATATTACACGCCCTAGCATATACGGATTCTTATTTTATGCCTGGGAGTTTAACCAGATAGCAAATTATTATATTGGAAGCACAGTTTGGAAGTTTGGTCATACTATCTCTTATCGTACTATAGACAGGGGTATTTTAGAGATTTTAGGCCCTACTGGAATAGCCCGATTTATAGTAGATAGAACTAAAGAGTTAAGCAGCTTACAATCTGGTTTATTGTTTAATTATGCATTAATAATATTAGTTGGGGCAGCTATCGCACTTAAGTGCCTAATCGTAAATTAGAAACTGCATTAGCAGAATATTAATATGATATTAACCTGTATGGTGGGCTCTATATTAATAAGTATTATAATAATCGCATTAATTCCCAGGGAAAATAGTATGAGACTACGCCAGCAAGCGTTGGAATGGTCTCTGATAACATTCGCTCTTTCTCTTTTATTATTAGTTAACCTTCATCAGGAAGCTCAGTTTCAACAGATAATTGAATTCAATTGGGTAAGTACAATTGGCTGGTTTGAAGGTTCTCCTATATTATTTGCTACTGACGGAATCTCTATATTCTTTATTGTACTAAGTACTTTGTTAACACCAATTTGTATTTTGGTAAGTTGGCACAGTATTAAGTTTCTTGTTAAGGAGTTTATTATGTGTCTTCTAGGTATTGAATTACTATTAATTGGAGTATTTTCAACATTAGATATATTAATATTTTATGTGTTATTTGAGAGTATATTAATTCCAATGTTTTTAATCATAGGAGTATGGGGAGCTCGGGCAGAGAAAATAAAAGCTGCCTATTATTTCTTCTTTTATACTCTAGTTGGCTCAATATTAATGTTACTTAGCATAGCAGTTATTTATAGGATAACGGGCACAACTGACTACCTATCCCTCACTAACATTCAGATTTACCCCTCAATACAAATCTGGTTATTTATTGGCTTCTTTCTTAGTTTAGCTGTTAAGATACCAATGATACCCTTTCATATCTGGCTACCTCTTGCGCATGTTGAGGCCCCTTTAGCTGGCTCAGTGATTCTAGCTGGAATACTATTAAAATTGGGAGGTTATGGATTCATTAGATTCGCTTGGCCTATATTCCCCGAAGCAACAGAGTATTTAGCACCCATCATATTAATGTTATCATTAATAGCAGTAATATATGGGAGTTTAACTACCTGTAGACAGGTAGATGCGAAACGTTTGATAGCTTATTCCTCGGTAGCTCATATGGGAATTGTAACAATTGGCTTATTTACTCATACGATGGAGGGTCTGATAGCTTCTATATTCTTAATGATAGCTCATGGGGTAGTTAGTCCAGCTTTATTTATAGCAGTAACATTGCTCTATGAGAGACATCATACAAGATTGGTTAGATATTATAGAGGAGTAGTTATGACTATGCCCCTATTTTCTATCGTGTTTATGGTGTTTACTTTAGCTAATATCGCTGTTCCTCTTAGTTGTAACTTTGTAGGAGAGTTTTTATCCTTAGTAGCTGCTTTTTCTACTAGTACATCATTAGGAGTTCTTACCTCATCTAGTATGGTCATAGCTGCTGCTTATTCGTTATATCTATATAATAGAATCTGTTTTGGGCAACTTTCTCCATACTTAATATTCTCGAGAGATATTAATAGACGAGAGTTTAATGGGCAATTACCGTTAATAGTAGCTATTGTATTATTGGGGATAGTTCCATACCCCTTAATCGGGTTAGTTCGTGTATGTTTGCCTAGATTCTTATAATTTTCCTCTTTCCCTGATGCCCAACCTACTTGGTTGATATATATCCTATCCTTTTCAACTCCTGGTAGAGACAGGAGTTGAACCTGCATAATCAGATTATGAGCCTGAAAACTTACCGTTAGTTGACTCTACAAGCTGAGCGCTAAGCACTATGTAACCATGGCCCGGGCTAAGAGCCCCACCAGTAAATACATACATATAAAAACAACCAAACCACATCTACAAAATGCCAATACCAACTAGCAGCCTCAAAACCAAAATGATGATGACGAGTATAGTGATAACCTATTAGTCTAGTTAAACATACAGCCAAAAATATAGTTCCAATAATAACATGAAAACCATGAAAACCTGTAGCCACAAAAAAGGTTGAACCGTATACGGAGTCTGAGATTGTAAAAGGCGCTTCGTAGTACTCCATAGCTTGTAGAGCTGTAAATTGAATCCCAAGTATTACTGTGCAAGTAAGTGCTTGTATGGCTTCTAGTCTTTGTCCACCAACTATGGCGTGATGTGCCCATGTAACTGTTGCTCCCGAACTTAGCAATATAGCTGTATTTAATAGGGGCACAGAAAATGGGTCTAACACCTCTATACCAACAGGGGGCCAAACAGCCCCTAACTCTATAGTGGGGGATAAACTACTATGAAAGAAAGCCCAAAAGAACGCAAAAAAGAAGCAAACTTCAGAAGTAATAAAAAGGATCATACCATATCTTAATCCTCTTCTTACTATCTGAGTGTGATGTCCTTGGAAAGTGGCCTCTCTAATAACATCTCTCCACCAAACAATCATTGTGAATATTAATGTAATTGCACCTAGATACATTATCCATGTATAACTATAATGAAAATATAATACTGAGCCCACTGTAATCAGTAATGCCCCAATTGAGCCTATATAAGGCCATGGACTAGGATCCACTAAATGATAAGGGTGATAAGCCTTACTCATGGAGACTAATACTCCCACCTAATATGGTTAATGTAGATTTAGAGTATCATTAATGTATATGGCAGTTAACAGACAAAATACATATGCTTGAATCAAGGCCACGGCAATCTCTAGTACAGTGATAAATACCATTACTAATACTGGGCCTAAGCTTAATACTAACATTCCATTACTAATCATTGCAAACCCAAAACTTGCTAATATAGCAAATAAAAGGTGTCCAGCAGATAAATTAGCAGCTAATCGAACACCTAAAGAGACTGCCCTGGATACATAGCTAATTGTTTCAATTATAACTAATACGGGGGCTAATACTAAAGGAGCTCCACTAGGCATCATCATTGAAGCAAAGTCCCAACGGAACCGTGTTATTCCCAGTATTGTTACTGCTATTAAAATAGATAAACTTAACCCGAAAGTAATAACAATGTGGGCAGTTGGGGTAAATACATAAGGAAATATACCTAACAGATTTAATCCAGCAATAAACGTAAACAAAGTTATAATAAGAGTAAAATATTGTGTCCCCTTATTAGCTGTAGAATCTCTAACCAATCCCAAGAAGTGGGTATATACAACCTCTTGTGTAGACTGTAATCTTGTAGGTATTAGTTTATATGAACAACTTCCTATTAATACTACGCTTAATAGGATAAGCATTATAAGAGAAGAATTAGTAATTATTCCTCCAATTATCCGAACTACATTAAACTGATCGAAGAAAGAAGCTGCCATATGAAATATACAGAGTGGGCCTATCTATGGAGTGTATCTTGTAGTATAGCGTATGCTTTATTAACCCCGAGCCCCTTACCGGGGGCTGCCCCCTCTTCCTGTAATATACTTCTGATACGTAAGTTATTCTGAATTTTAGGTAAAATAAACAAACTCATAATACTATAAAGTGCTAACAAGGTTATTAATGTCCAGCTATATTGAGTTAAATAGGCGGTTATATCTAAGTGAGGCATTGTTTTACGATGATCCCCTAAAGATCAGCACATAATGAAGATAGCCAGCTGATATATTTATCCACGCTAACGGCTTCTATAACAATAGGCATAAAGGAATGGTTAGCGCCACATAGCTCGGAACACTGACCATAAAATATTCCCGGCCTTTTGACTAAAAATCCAGTTTGATTAAGACGTCCAGGTACAGCGTCCATTTTAATACCTAATGAAGGCACAGCAAATGCGTGAAGCACATCTGCCCCGGTAACTAGAACTCTAACATGAGTATCAATAGGAACCACCACTCTATTGTCAACTTCTAACAGTCGAAGATCGCCCGGTTCGAGCTCAGTCGTAGGCACCATATAAGAATCAAATTCTAAGGTACTATCTTCACCCGGGGTAGTTTGATAGTCTGAATACTCATAAGACCAGTACCATTGATGGCCTATGGCTTTTACTGTCACACCTGGTTCTACTATTTCATCCATTAAATAAAGTAGTTTCAAAGAAGGGAATGCTATAAACACTAATATAATTGCTGGAATTATGGTCCAAACAATCTCTATTGTGACTCCTTCTACAAGATAGCGATGGTAAGCTTGGCCTGTTAGTCCTCTTACAATTAACCACAATACAACTGTTATAATAACAATTAAAATAAACATAATTTGGTTATGGAGAAATAAAATCTCTTCCATAACAGGACTAGCAGCATCCTGGAAGCTTAGTTGAAATGGCTCAGCCACGTCACGTAGGAGCGAGGCCTCTAATAATGCATTAACTGGAGTTATCATTCTTCTCTAGCCCTACTACTTTGCTGACCATTGCATAGATACCTGGCTCATTTTCAAATACGGAGTTAGCCCCTTAATAAATTCAGGGCTCTAACAGCAATTGTACCACGTAAACGGTAATAGTTAACCATAATGGCTAAGCCGATAGCGGACTCAGCAGCTGCGACAGTTAGAATCATAATAGCAAAAATCTGACCAAAAAGCGTATAGAACACACAAGACCCAAAAAGAAGCAAAATAGTAGAGGCCAGTAAAACTAACTCTACACACATTAACATAATAATTAAATTGCTTCTATTAAGAATAATACCTAAGATTCCAATTAATAAGATGACAATTGATAATATTAAATAGGACATGCGCTATAGCTGACTCATAGTATTAAGTAGGGGGCTAGCCCTCCCACTCTAAGCCCCCTTCTATCCACTCATAAATTAACCCTAAAGTTAAAATAAACAAAAATATCATAACAACCCAATATCCAAATAGGGGTAGGCCCTTATAAGTAACAGCCCAGGGAAATAGGAAAGATATTTCAAGATCAAATATTAAGAATAAGATACCAATTAAAAAGAATCTTACGGAGAAGGGATTTCCCGGGTTATCAAAAGGATCAAACCCACACTCATATACTGACACTTTCTCCATATCGGGTTGTTTATTTCCTAATAGATAAGATGCCCCCAAAATTAGAATTGATAATGTCCCGCTAACGATAAGTAGAATTAGTATTCCTCCGAACTCCATGTTCCTAAGCGGAGACGTGCTTGGCCAACCTAAAGGTGCTTTCTGCTGATTTGCAGGAAGAGATCTTGCCTACTACGTGTTTCTACGTGGGAATCGTATAAAGAAGGTGTACTTGGCTGCTTAGCTAATAATATAGCCCCTACCATGGCGACTAGTAGCACCAAACTAGCAACTAACACTAATTCATAATAGGTTGTATAAAGATGACTTCCTATTGCCCCTATGTTAGTTCTAGATCCTATAACAGGATTGCTAATATATTTAGGGCTATTGGTTAGTAAACTATAAAATAGGAATATTACAGATAATCCTACAGGTAAAAAATGCGAGTGATCCTGATAATCTACCTTATTAGGCTGTTGAATTAACATAATTACGAACAAGAATAAAATAGCGATAGCTCCTACGTACACAATTATAAATATTAAGCCTATATAGTCTAATCCCAGGGATATAAACATAACAGCAGCATTAACAAAGGCGATAACTAACCAGAATACTGAATAAACAGGATTCGGGGTAGATATCACCATAAAACTAGCTCCAACTATTCCTAAGGATATCATTATAAAAAGGCTATTCACTGAAGTTAGTCTCCAGCAGTCCGGTATCAGAGAATATGACGCCAACATGCACACTTACCTGATGCACCCCGGGGTGATGCCAAGCCCCGACAACAGTTGATAGGGCTGGGGGACTTTTGTATGCGCCAACAATATCTCAATTCAGCAGGACATGATTGCCAACAATAGAAATGTCCAGAAGATTGGGCTGAGGGACAGCTCCACCCTCTGTAAACATACCCGGGCAGTTAGTGGCGCCGGTAGACGCGTAAACCCTAACTATAGATATATTTGTAATAAACAAAACGATTACAGGTAGGGCTAAATAATAGCTCAACTGTCTTAGTAGAAATTGCAGAAAAGAGTTTTTCATAATTTCGCGACAGGTCTTCTTACCTACTCTAGACAACTTTGTCTAGAGTAAGC